TTGGTTAATATATTAGAATATTTAGTGTCGGGTTGTTTCTCATAAATTTTTTGGTGGGGTTTTTGGGTAATTGATAGGAGGTGGAAAAATAAAAAATTGATGCATATATATATATATATATATATATATATATAATGGGATGCCAATTTATACTTCAACTTGTTGGCTCGGTGCGTTCTTGAGTCCTTCTTGGTTTCGGGGTTTGACAAGAATAACAGGATTTGCTGAGCGTAGGGGGGTAGGGGGGTTTGTCGCGCAAAAACCAAAGGGGGCACATATGTAAGGATAAGTTGAACAAGAGATGGATATGTTATGCACTTGATTAAATAATATGTAATTCTTAAATTATGTCTTATAATAATTAATAGTTATTACACATTCAAGAAAAATGTTCAACCTTAAATTAACATTTGAGCCTGCACTCTGAAATGCCAAATGAAAGGAAACCAAAAAAAAATACGTTATGCATATAAAAGAACGCTCGGCATGGTGGGTAACGAGACATATGTACTACACCATTAATCAAATGCCAGTATAGTTAATAGAATGGGGAAATAATACAGTTATGTTCCTGAAATAGGAACCAGATGCCAGTAATAGTTCACCGTGTGCAACCCCCACAATTGGTGTCCTTGATTCCATCATGCATGATGTACCTTTATGTAAATTAGTTGGTGGTCTCTTACTACATTAAAATGTGTTAGTGGGATACTAGTTGGTTATTCAAGGAAAATTTTGAGGACAATTTTTTGGGGATTAGTATATTACCCGGGTTAAAATAACTGATTTTGTGAGTCTTAGTATAATGCTTATGTATACCTTAATTTTTAGTACTTGCTTTATGGTTAAAATAATGAGCTGGTGATAATACATACATGTACTAACACATTAATGTAAAATTAGGCATATTATGTATTAAACCATAAAGGATGCTTAATCCTCAGGAAATAGTTTAGTTTAGAATTCTGGCTTTGGGAGCCAGTGGTGGGAGTTAGAATCTCCCTTTTCTGGGCGCTAGGGAGGGGTTTAACCTCCGATCTTCGGATTACAAGACCGATGCTTTAAAACTAAGCTACTAGGGCAAGCTCATTCTAGTGCTTTGTTTTCTAATCATCCTGCCAGTGGGATAAAGATTAGGAATAGTGCAAAGTATAGGACGGATGCGATTTGTCCGATAATAATGAATGGGTGTTCTACTGGCATACCTCCAATTCATGTTAAAATAATTATGTCTGCTACTAGGGTTCAGAATAGGAATTGGGTGATTGGGCGAAATGTTAGTCCTCGTTGTTTTGAGGTGTGTAGGAGGGGCACTACTATTAGTACTAGGATAGAGAATAGTAGTGCAAGGACACCTCCAAGTTTATTTGGGATTGATCGCAGGATGGCGTAGGCGAATAGGAAGTATCATTCTGGCTTAATATGTGGTGGGGTGACTAGTGGGTTGGCGGGGGTAAAGTTTTCTGGGTCTCCTAGGAGGTTAGGGGAAAACAGTGCTAGTAGTATTAGCGCCAGAAGTATAAGTACGAATCCTAGTAGGTCTTTGTATGTGAAGTATGGGTGGAAAGAGATTTTGTCTGCGTCTGAGTTTAGTCCAATTGGGTTGTTTGATCCTGTTTCGTGGAGGAAAAGAAGGTGGAGGATAGTTGCGGCGGCAATAACAAATGGGAATAGGAAATGGAATGCAAAGAATCGTGTTAGTGTTGCATTATCTACTGAGAACCCGCCTCAGATCCATTGAACTAATATGTCTCCTATATATGGTACGGCGGACAGGAGATTTGTAATGACTGTGGCACCTCAGAAGGATATTTGACCTCATGGGAGGACGTAGCCAACAAAGGCTGTTATTATAACTAGTAGAAGGAGGATTACACCGATGTTTCAAGTCTCTTTGTAAAGGTAGGACCCGTAATAGAGGCCTCGGGCAATGTGTATATAAATACAGATGAAGAAGAATGATGCTCCGTTGGCGTGGATGTTTCGGATTAGTCAGCCGTAGTTTACATCGCGGCAGATGTGGACTACTGATGAAAATGCGGTTGAAATGTCTGAGGTGTAGTGTATGGCTAGGAATAGGCCGGTTAGGATTTGAGTAGCTAAGCATAGTCCTAGTAGGGATCCAAAGTTTCATCATACTGAGATGTTAGATGGTGCTGGTAGGTCAACTAGTGCGTCGTTGGCGATTTTAATTAGGGGGTGCGTTTTTCGTAGGCTTGCCATGGGTGGTTTTTGTAGTTGAATAACAACGGTGGTTCTTCAAATCATTGGTCTCAGTTAAAATCTGGGCAGAAATTATGACCTATTTTATGTCCTTGTTATTAATAGCTTTAGTTGTGGGCTTAGTTGCTGTTGCTTCTAACCCTACGCCTTATTTTGCTGCATTGGGCTTGGTAGTTGCGGCTGGGGTTGGGTGTGGGGTTTTGGTGGGCCATGGGGGTTCTTTCCTATCATTAGTTCTTTTTCTAATTTATTTAGGAGGAATGCTCGTGGTTTTTGCCTATTCGGCAGCTTTGGCTGCTGAGCCCTTCCCGGAAGCTTGAGGTAGTCGTTCTGTGCTGGGCTATGTTTTAGTCTACTTACTGGGGGCGGCTCTAATGGCGGGGTTGTTTTGAGGGGGTTGGTATGAGGGCTCGTGGGTGGTTGTAGATGGGTTGAAAGAGTTCTCTGTATTGCGTGGTGATGTTAGTGGTGTGGCTGTGATATATTCGTTTGGTGGGGGTATATTAGTTATTTGTGCTTGGGTATTACTTTTAACCCTGCTTGTTGTGTTGGAGCTTACTCGTGGTTTAAGTCGTGGGACTTTGCGTGCGGTTTAAAGGAGGGCTAAGATGGTGGCTAGGGTTAGGGTTAGGAGGAAGATGGTTAGGTATGTTTTGATTATTCCTCGTGAGATATTATTTGTGGTTTTTGCTATGCTTTTTTGTGTTAGTGCCAGGCCTTTTGGCCCAATCGCTTCAAGTCATGTTTTGTCGAGTTGGGTGGCGGCTGCCTGTCCTAGGGTGAGTTTGAGTTTTGGAATAAGTCGGTGTACAGTTATGGGGAAGAATCCTAGTATATTTGAGAAGTGGTGTATGGGAATTGTTGGGGTAATTTTCATTTGTTTGCTTGTCATGTTGGTCAGTTCTATGGCTGTTAGTAGGCCTGTGATTGTTACGATGAGGGCTACTATTTTTAGGGTGGTTGGTATTGTTATAACTGGTGTTTTTATTGGTAGAAGGTTTTGGGTAATAATAAGTCCTGCGATGATGCTTCCTCAGGCAAGTCGTTTGAGGGGGTTGATAACTAGTGGGTTATTTTCGTTGATTGGGCATAGGGGAAGAAATCGTGGGGCCCCTATAATTACGAAGTATACCAGACGGAAGCTATATACTGCGGTGAATGATGTGGCAATTAGTGTTAGGGTTAGGGCTCAGGCGTTGAGGTAAGAGGTACTTAGGGCTTCAATGATTGCGTCTTTTGAGAAGAATCCTGCTAGGAAGGGGGTTCCTGTGAGAGCTAGACTGCCGATTGTAAAGTAAGTAGAGGTGGCGGGCATAGTATTAAATAGGCCCCCTATTTTTCGGATGTCTTGTTCGTCGTTTAGGCTGTGAATAATTGATCCTGAGCACAGGAATAATATGGCTTTGAAGAAGGCGTGGGTGCAGATGTGTAGGAATGCTAGTTGGGGTTGGTTTAGTCCGATTGCGACTATTATTAGGCCTAGTTGGCTTGATGTTGAAAAAGCTACAATTTTTTTAATGTCGTTTTGGGTGAGGGCGCATGTGGCTGCGAATAGCGAGGTTAGTGCTCCAAGGCATAGACAAATTGTCAGGGCTAGTTGATTATTTTCTATGAGGGGGTGGAATCGGATCAGAAGGAACACTCCTGCAACGACTATGGTGCTGGAGTGTAGTAGGGCAGATACTGGGGTAGGGCCCTCTATGGCGGCTGGAAGTCAGGGGTGGAGGCCGAATTGGGCGGATTTTCCTGTTGCTGCTAGAATTAGGCCAATTAGGGGAAGTGTTATGTTAAAGTCTTTTGATAGTGTCAGGATTTGTTGGATTTCTCAGGAGTTAATGTTTATTGCAAGTCAAGCTATGGTTATAATTAGTCCGATGTCTCCTACTCGGTTGTAGATAACGGCTTGGAGGGCTGCTGTATTAGCATCTGCTCGTCCGTATCATCATCCGATGAGCAAAAATGATATGATTCCTACTCCTTCTCAGCCAATAAATAGCTGGAAGATGTTGTTAGCTGAGACTAGAATAATTATGGCTACTAGAAATACGAGTAAGTACTTAAAGAATCGGTTGATGTTGGGGTCGGAGTGTATATATCATAGTGAGAATTCAAGGATTGATCAGGTAACATATAAGGCGATTGGAATAAAGATTAGAGAGTAATGGTCGAATTTAAAGCTGATATTTACGTCAAATGTTTGGGTATTTATTCATTGTCAGTTTGTTACGATGCTTTCTGTTCCTTGGGTTAAGAAAATTATAAGTGGTAGGAGACTAATGAAGAATGCGGAGCTGATAGCAGTTTTAGTGGTTTCTGCCATGTTGGAGTTTAGTTGGTTTGGGTTGAGTGTGGTAAGTAGGGGGTGAAGTAGGATGAGAAAGGTTAGGAGGAGGGACGTGTGTATGATTAGTGTCATAGCTTCCACTTGGATTGCACCAAGGAGTTTTGGTTCCTAAGACCAACGGATGAGCTGTTATCCTTTGGAAGCGCAAGGAAGCCAGGGATTTTAACCATGGAGCGTAAGAATTAGCAGTGCTTACTAATTTCTGTTCTTCCTTGGTGAGTAAGGGGATTTTAACACCTATCTTTAGAATCACAATCTAATATTTTAGTTAAACTATACTTACAATAACATCATCCTCATATAAGTTCTGGCTTTGTTACTAGTAGGATAATGGGGATTAAGTGTAGGGTTATTAGTAGGTGTTCTCGGGTATGGAATGGTTGGAGTCCTGTGATGTGGTTCGGTGTTGGGCCTCGTTGTGATATAAGAAATATATAGAGGGAATAGCTGGCTGTAATTAATGTCCCTAGTCCGGTGAGTAGAATTGTTCAGGGTGATCAGTTGAATAGTGTTGTGATGATTATTAGCTCTCCTATTAGGTTTGGTAGTGGTGGTAGTGCTAGGTTGGCCAGATTGGCGGTAAATCATCAGACTGCTGTTAATGGAAAGATCACTTGTAGTCCGCGGGCAAGGACTATTGTTCGGCTGTGGGTTCGTTCGTATGCTGTGTTGGCTAGACAGAATAGTGCTGAGGATGCTAGTCCATGGGCAATTATGAGAATAATTGCTCCTGAAAAGCCTCATGGAGTCTGAATCAGGATCCCCCCTGCTACTAGTCCCATATGACCTACGGATGAGTAGGCGATTAGTGATTTTAGATCTGTTTGTCGTAGGCAAATTGATCCGGTTATAATAATGCCTCAGAGGGCTAGAATAATAAATGGGTAGGCTAGTTCTTTTGATAGGGGGTCTAGTATTACTATTATGCGTATTATTCCATATCCGCCAAGTTTAAGTAGAACTGCTGCTAGTACTATAGACCCTGCCACGGGGGCTTCTACATGTGCCTTTGGTAGTCATAGATGAACTCCGTAAAGTGGTATTTTAACTAAAAATGCGATTAGGCAGCCGGCTCATCAAATTGTGTGGCCTCAGGAGTTGAGTTGTAGGGGTTGTGAGTATTGAAGTGCTAGTATTGACAGGGTGCCGGCGGATTGTTGAAGGAGGAGCAGGGCAACTAGGAGTGGGAGTGATCCTGCCAGGGTGTAGAATAGGAAATAGGTTCCTGCGTTGAGTCGTTCAGTTTGATTTCCTCATCGGGTAATAATGATGAGGGTTGGAATAAGTGTGGCTTCAAATATAATGTAGAATATGATAACTTCTGTGGCGCCGAATGCTATGATTAAAAAAGTTTGTAGTGAGGTGAGGAGTATAATGTAAGTGCGTTGCCGGCTGATTGGTTCTGGGCTAATGTGGTTTTGGCTAGCTAAGATTATAAGGGGAAGAAGCCAGCATGTTAGAACCAGGAGGGGGGTCGATAAGGGGTCTGTGGCTAAGTATGTGTTGGCGGAGGTTCATCCAGTTTCGGATGTTCATTTTAATCAGGTTAGGCTAGTGAGAGCAATTAGGAGGCTATGTGCTGTTGTGGTTGTTCATAGTCACTTAGGGGAAGTTAGTCAAATTGTTGGAAATAATATAATTGTGGGGATTAGTACTTTTAGCATTGTAGAAGGTTAAGGCTTTGTAGTCGGTTAGTGCCGTGAGTACGGACTGTGGCAACTAGTAGTGCTAGGCCGGTGCTTGCTTCACAGGCGGAAAAGGCCAGGAGTAGTATGGGGGCTGTTGAGAATCCTGTAGATTCAAATTGTAGTGCCCATAGGGCTAGTGCAATAAATAGGGATAGCATTATTCCCTCTAAGCATAGAAGTGCTGATAGTAAATGGGTTCGGTGAAATGCCAGTCCTATTAGACCTAGGATAAATGCTGAGCTAAAGCTAAAATGTGTGGGTGTCATAAGGGGGTCGTGGAATTAAACCACGATTTTCTGAGCCGAAATCAGAGGTCTTGCTTTGGACTAACTCCCTATTCTGCCCACTCTAAGCCGCCTTGGGTTCATTCATAAATTAATCCCAGGGTTAGTAGAATTAGGACTGTGGTGGCTCAGAAGAGTGTTCCTGTTGGGTTGTGGAGCTGATCCCCCCAGGGTAGGGGGAGGAGAAGGGCAATTTCTAGGTCAAAAAGAAGGAATAGGATTGCTACTAGGAAAAAGCGTAAGGAGAATGGTAGTCGGGCGGATCCTAGTGGGTCAAATCCGCATTCATATGGTGATAGTTTTTCTGCGTCAGGATTTATTTGTGGTAGTCAAAAAGAGACAACTGCTAGGATTAAGGAGAGGGCTATTGTAATAACTAGGATGGTTATAATCAGGTTCATTATCTTTCCCTGGGGTTTAACCAAGACTGTGTGATTGGAAGTCACTTGTACTAACTTTAATACTAGAAAGATTATGAGCCTCATCAGTAGATAGATACGTAGAGGAATAGTCACACTACGTCAACAAAGTGTCAGTATCAGGCAGCGGCTTCAAAACCAAAGTGGTGTTCAGATGTGAAGTGATATTGGGTTTGGCGCAGGAGGCATACTGCTAGGAAGGTTGATCCGATAATAACATGTAGTCCATGGAATCCTGTAGCCACGAAGAATGTTGAGCCGTAGACACCGTCTGCAATTGTAAATGGTGCTTCGTAGTATTCTATGGCTTGGAGTGCGGTGAAATAAAGTCCTAGTAGGATAGTTAGTGCTAAAGATTGAATGGCTTGCTTTCGTTTCCCTTCTATGATGCTGTGGTGAGCTCATGTTACTGTAACCCCTGATGCTAGTAGTACGGCTGTGTTGAGGAGTGGTACTTCAAAGGGGTCTAGTGGAACAATTCCTGTGGGGGGTCAGCATCCTCCCAGTTCAGGTGTTGGTGCTAGGCTTGAGTGGTAGAAAGCTCAGAAGAATCCTAGGAAAAAGAACACTTCGGAGGTGATAAATAGAATTATTCCGTATCGTAACCCTTTTTGTACTGGGGGTGTGTGGTGACCTTGGAAAGTCCCTTCTCGGATAATGTCTCGTCATCACTGGTATATGGTTAGAAGTAGAAGAATTATTCCTAAAGTTATTAGTGTCGTTGAGTGGAAATGAAATCAGATTGCTAAGCCTGATGTTATTAGTAAGGCAGCAATAGCTCCGGTTAGTGGTCATGGGCTTGGGTCAACTATGTGATAGGCATGTGCTTGGTGGGCCATTAGGTGTTTTCTTGTAGGTAGAGGCTTAAGAGAAGTACGAATACATAGGCTTGGATTATTGCAACTGCTACTTCTAGTAGGGTGAGCAGGAAAAGTACGGCGGCAGTTAGAATTGCTACTGTTGGTATTATTGGTAGAAGAACAAATACAGCGGTGGCAATGAGTTGGATTAGTAGGTGGCCTGCGGTTAGGTTGGCTGTAAGTCGAACCCCTAGGGCTAGTGGTCGAATAAATAGGCTAATTGTTTCGATGATAATCAGTACTGGGATCAGTGGGATAGGTGTTCCTTCTGGAAGAAGGTGTCCTAGAGCGACTGTTGGTTGATTTCGCATTCCAATAATTACTGTGGCAAGTCATAGTGGTACAGCGAATCCTATGTTAAGTGATAGTTGTGTTGTGGGTGTAAAAGTATAGGGTAGTAGGCCTAGTATATTAATTGTAATTAAGAAGATTATTAGTGAAGTTAGAAGTAATGCTCATTTATGTCCTTGTACACTTAGTGGTGTTATTAGTTGATTTGTGGAGCGGTTGATAAACCATTCTTGGGCCGTAATAAGCCGGTTATTAATTCATCGAGATGATGGGGTTGGGTAAAGTACTCAGGGGAGGGTAATTGCGATGGCAATTAGTGGAATTCCCAGGTAGGATGGGCTTGCAAATTGGTCGAAGAAGCTTACTATCATGGTCAGTCTCAGTATTCAGTTTTGTGTTTTTCAGCACTTATTGGGGTTGGCTCGTTTGGTGTGGTGTGATTTAGAATTTTGGTTGGAATAATGGTTAAGAAGATTAATCAGGAGAATATTAAGATTATAAATCAAGGGCCGGGGTTTAATTGTGGCATTTCACTAAGGGTGGTCTGGAGTCACCAATCTTTGGCTTAAAAGGCCAATGCTTTGTCCAATATTTAGCTTCTTAGCGAGGCGAAGTCTAGTTGATTTGCGGATCAAGTTTCGAAGTATGGTAGTGGTACTGCTTCAATTACAATTGGTATAAAGCTGTGGTTGGCCCCGCAAATTTCTGAGCATTGTCCGTAGTATACTCCTGGGCGTGAGGCGAGGAGGGCGGTTTGGTTAAGTCGTCCTGGGACTGCGTCCATTTTTACGCCCATGGATGGAACAGCTCAAGAGTGCAGTACGTCTTCGGCAGACACCAGGATGCGAATCGGGGATTCTACTGGGATAACTATTCGGTGGTCTGTTTCTAAGAGTCGGAATTGTCCAGGGGTGAGGTCTTGGGTTGGTACTATATAAGCATCAAAGTTTAGGTTTTCATAGTCTGTGTATTCATAGCTTCAGTATCACTGATGTCCTATTGCTTTAATTGTTAAGTGGGGGTCGTTGATTTCGTCTATAAGATATAGAATGCGTAGGGAGGGTAGGGCGATCATTACTAAAATCACAGCGGGTAAAATGGTTCATACAATTTCGATTTCTTGAGAGTCTAAGATAAACTTATTAGTGAGTTTAGTAGATACTATTGCAACAATAATGTATAATACTAGGGCGCTAATTAAGAATACAATTATTAATGCGTGATCGTGGAAGTGAAGAAGTTCTTCTATGACTGGTGAAGCTGCGTCTTGGAATCCTAGTTGTGTTGGATGTGCCATTAAGCCTTGGGCTATAAGACATGTGGGGATTTAACCCACAATTTCACCTTGACAAGGTGGTGTAATTTACATTTTACTAATGTCTTTAAAAGGAAGTGACAGAGTGGTTATGTGGCTGGCTTGAAACCAGCATATGGGGGTTCAATTCCTCCCTTTCTCGTTAGTTTGATTGAACTTGAACAAATGCTGGTTCCTCGTATGTGTGGTAGGGAGGGGGGCAACCGTGAAGTCACTCTACGTTTGTTGTTGTCAGCTCTACAGATAGTACTTCTCGTTTGGCGGTGAAGGCTTCTCATAAGATAAATAGGAATATAATTACCGCTACTAGTGAAATTAGTGACCCAATAGATGAAATTGTGTTTCATAAGGCATAGGCGTCTGGGTAGTCAGAATATCGTCGTGGCATGCCTGCTAGGCCTAGGAAGTGTTGTGGGAAAAATGTGAGGTTAACCCCAATGAATATAACTGTGAAGTGGATTTTTGTTCAGGTGCTGTGAAGGGTATATCCGGTTAGTAGGGGGAATCAGTGTACGAAGGCTGCTATAATAGCAAATACGGCACCTATCGATAATACGTAGTGGAAGTGTGCGACTACATAGTAAGTATCATGTAGAACAATATCGAGTGATGAGTTAGACAGTACAATCCCTGTGAGCCCGCCTACTGTAAACAGGAAAATAAATCCCAGGGCTCATAGTATAGGTGTTTCTCATTTAATTGATCCTCCGTGGAGTGTGGCCAATCAGCTAAACACTTTTACACCTGTTGGGATTGCAATAATTATTGTTGCAGATGTGAAGTATGCGCGAGTGTCTACGTCTATTCCAACAGTAAACATGTGGTGGGCCCACACGATGAATCCTAGAAGGCCGATGGCTATTATGGCTCAAACCATTCCTATATAGCCAAATGGTTCTTTTTTACCTGAATAGTAGGCTACAACATGGGAGATAATTCCAAACCCTGGGAGGATGAGGATGTAGACTTCTGGGTGACCGAAGAATCAGAATAGATGTTGATAAAGGATTGGGTCCCCTCCTCCTGCTGGGTCAAAGAATGTGGTGTTGAGGTTTCGATCTGTTAGGAGTATTGTAATTCCGGCAGCTAGGACAGGTAGTGATAGGAGAAGAAGAACAGCGGTTACAAGCACGGATCAGACGAATAAAGGTGTTTGATATTGAGAGATGGCTGGGGGTTTCATATTAATAATTGTGGTGATGAAATTGATTGCCCCTAGGATTGATGATACACCTGCTAAGTGGAGTGAAAAGATCGTCAGGTCTACTGATGCTCCTGCGTGGGCTAGGTTTCCTGCAAGGGGCGGGTAGACTGTTCACCCTGTCCCGGCTCCCGCTTCAACACCGGAGGAGGCTAGAAGTAGCAGGAATGATGGGGGTAATAGTCAGAAGCTTATGTTATTTATTCGTGGGAATGCCATGTCGGGGGCCCCGATTATTAATGGCACGAGTCAGTTTCCAAATCCTCCGATGAGGATAGGCATTACTATAAAGAAGATTATAACAAAAGCGTGAGCAGTTACGATAACATTATAGATTTGGTCATCACCCAGAAGCGACCCGGGTTGACTTAGTTCAGCCCGAATTAGGAGGCTTAGGGCAGTTCCCACTATTCCGGCTCAGGCACCAAATACAAGATAGAGGGTACCAATGTCTTTGTGGTTAGTAGAGAAGAATCAGCGCGTGATTGCCACAGGTAGGGTGGCCGAGTGCTTAGGCGGTGGGTTGTAGCCCCGAAGACAGAGGTTTGAGTCCTCTCTCTACCAGCCCCGTGGTGTAGAGCACATCGAATTGCAAATTCGAAGACGCAGATTAATACTCTGCCGGGGCTTTTTCCCGCCTTGCTGAGCTAGGCGGCGGGAAAAAGTAGATGGATGCTCGCTGGCTTGGGCGCTTAGCTGTTAACTAAGAGTTTGTAGGATCGAGGCCTTCCCATCTAGTAAGGCCTTAGCTTAATTAAAGCGTCTGATTTGCAATTAGGAGATGTAAGTTAATCCCTTGTAGGTCTTAGTCAGGGACTAGAAGATTTTCACTTCTACTTAGAGCTTTGAAGGCTTTTGGTCTAATATTATCCTAAGTCCCTAGGTGGTTAGTATCAGGACGGCTGGGGTTATAGGCAGCAGTCCTAGGGTGGCCGTGATAAATAGGGCGAGTGGTAGGGAGGTTTGAGTTGTTTGGGTTCGTCAGGGGGTAGTTGAGTTGGTTGTGTTGGGGGAGACGGTTAGTGTCATTGCGTAACACAGTCGTAGGTAGAAGTACAGGCTGATTAGTGCGGCTAGAGCTATTGTTGTGGCGATAATAGGTAGGTTTTGTTTTGTTAGTTCTTGAAGAATTATTCATTTTGGTATGAATCCTGTAAGTGGTGGAAGACCGCCTAGTGACAGTAAGACTAGGGCGGTTGTTGATGCGAGTATAGGGTTTTTTGATCAAGTTGTTGCGAGTGTGTTAATTTTGGTTGTTAGTGATATTTTTAGGGTTAGGAATGTTGCTGAGGTTATAATAATATATGTTCCTAGTGCGAGTAGGGTAAGTTGCGGACTGTACTGGATTACAATAATTATTCATCCTATGTGAGCGATTGAGGAGTAAGCTAAGATCTTTCGTAGCTGGGTTTGATTTAGTCCCCCTCATCCTCCAACTAGTGTTGATGTAACGCCCAGCAGTGTTAGTAGAAGTGGGTCAATGTCATGTGCTGTTTGGATAATTAGTGCAAATGGGGCTAGTTTTTGTCAGGTGGACAAGATTAGGCCTGTTAAGAGGTCTAGTCCTTGTAGGACTTCTGGCATCCAGAAGTGTACTGGTGCGAGTCCAATTTTAAGTGCTAAAGCGGCTACAAATATTGTGCTGGCGAGGGGGTTTGATAGGTTGCTGATGCTTCATTCTCCTGTTATTCAGGCATTTGTTGTGCTTGCGAACAGGATCATTGCTGCTGCGGTGGCTTGGGTTAAGAAGTATTTTGTGGTCGCTTCTACTGCACGGGGGTGGTGGTGCTGTGCTATTAGTGGGGCGATTGCTAGTGTATTAATTTCTAGGCCTATTCAGGCTAGAAGTCAGTGGGAGCTGGCAAAGGTTAGGGTAGTTCCTAGTCCCAGGCTGGATAGTAGGATTGCAAGTACGTATGGGTTCATTGGCGGAGGAGGGACTTTAACCGTCATGTTCGGGGTATGGGCCCGAAAGCTTTATTAGCTGACCACGCCTAGTAGAAAGTGGTGTAAAGGAAGCACCAAGAGTTTTGATCTCTTGAGTATGGGTTCAATTCCCTTCTTTCTAGGAACTGAGGGGATTTTAACCCCTGTAATTCACTCTATCAAAGTGGTCCTTAGATGCTCGGGCACAGTTCCACTAAAAATTATAGTTGCGGGGGGAGTCCTGCTAGGGCAATTGGCAGGGCGGTATGTCATAGGACGAAGGCAAGTGTGAGGGGGAGAAAGTTTTTTCATACGAGGTGTATTAGTTGGTCGTATCGGAATCGTGGGTATGAGGCTCGTACTCATAGAAACATGGTGGATAGTAGTGCAGCTTTAGTTATAAGATTAACTGTTATGAGTTCAGGGATGCTGGGAATGTGCGAGGCCCCTAGAAATAGTACAGCTGAGAGGGTATTTATTAAAAGGATGTTAGCGTATTCGGCTAGGAAGAAGAGTGCGAAGGGTCCTCCTGCATATTCTACGTTGAAACCGGATACTAGCTCTGATTCTCCTTCTGTTAGGTCGAATGGTGCTCGGTTTGTTTCGGCTAATGTTGAAATATATCATATTGCGGCCAGGGGTCAGGCAGGGATAAGTAATCAAATGCTTTCTTGGGTGGTGTTGAATGTTTGTAGGGTGTACCCTCCCGAGAAAATAATTACTGAGAGGAGGATTAGTCCTAGACTCACTTCATAGGAGATTGTTTGGGCTACGGCTCGTAGGGCACCAATCAGTGCGTATTTTGAATTTGATGCTCATCCTGACCCTAGGATTGAGTATACAGCGAGGCTTGATAGGGCTAGAATAAATAGGATTCCTAGGTTAAGGTCAACTATTGGGTGGGGTATGGGAATTGGTGCTCATAGGATTATGGCCAGGGTTAGTGCGAGTATTGGGGCGGCTAGAAATAGAAATGGGGATGATGTGGATGGGCGGACGGGTTCTTTGGTAAATAGTTTTACTCCGTCAACAATGGGTTGTAGAAGCCCATAAGGTCCTACCACATTTGGTCCTTTTCGTAATTGCATGTATCCTAATACCTTTCGTTCGATTAGGGTTAAGAAAGCTACTGCTAGGAGGACTGGTACGATATAGGCTAGGGGGTTGATGAGGTGGGTAATTAGGGTGTTTAGCATAACTGGGAAGAGGATTTGAACCTCTGGTTAAAAGGGCTTAGGCCTTTCGCAATTTACCATGCTCTGCCACCCCAGTATGTCCTTATTTTGGCTGGTTGGGGTTTTGGCCCTCCCTTTACTTTATTTATTTGTTTGCATAAATTAGGGGTGGGGCGTACTTGAAGTATAGGCCCCTTTTTTCCGATCCTTTCGTACTAGGAAAAGTAGCGTTACAGATAGAAACTGACCTGGATTGCTCCGGTCTGAACTCAGATCACGTAGGACTTTAATCGTTGAACAAACGAACCCTTAATAGCGGCTGCACCATTAGGATGTCCTGATCCAACATCGAGGTCGTAAACCCTCTCGTCGATATGGACTCTGGGAGAGGATTGCGCTGTTATCCCTAGGGTAACTTGGTTCGTTGATCGGCTTTGTTGCCGGATCATGTTTGGTCAGATGTTCTGTGGCTTAGAGATGTCTCTCTTAGTTTTAGGAGGTTTTCCCAATCCACTTGGAGGCTTATTTTTCCTCCGTGGTCGCCCCAACCGAAGGTAAAATATCATGTCCCACAAAGTTTATATTCTTATATTAAGTTGCTTGACGTGGGTTGAGTTTTGTACCTTAAGCTCCAAAGGGTCTTCTCGTCTTGTATTATTATACCCGCTTCTGCACGGGTAGATCAATTTCACTGACTTGAGAGGGGAGACAGTTAAGCCCTCGTTTGGCCGTTCATACAGGTCTCTATTTAAAAGACAAGTGATTGCGCTACCTTTGCACGGTCAGGATACCGCGGCCGTTAAACTTGTGGTCACTGGGCAGGCTGGACCTCCTATACTCGGTTGTGTTGCAGGAGGCGATGTTTTTGGTAAACAGGCGAGGCTTATGTTTGCCGAGTTCCTTCCCTTTCTTTTAGTCTTTCCTTTAATGCACTCCAGTGTGGGGGTAACGATGGGTAAGTTGTGGGTTTTTCTTGGTTTTTTTGTAGTTCACATTGCTCTCTGGGGTTGAGTTCGTTAGTTGCCAATGGTTAGTCCGGTTTGGCTTACACTTGTGCTTGGAGAAGGGCGGGCCTTCTTGTTACTCATTTTAGCATAGTCTCTTCCATGTGAGCATGGGTTGGCCTAATAGTGTTTAGGGGAGTAAGATTTCTTATCGGTATAATAAACTTCTTTCTGTCTGAGCTTTAACGCTTTCTGTTTAGGTGGCTGCTTTTAGGCCCACTAGAACAGTATGTTTTATGTATTATGATCTTTATCCTCCTGGAAAGGTTGTGTCCTTTGTTAAAGGGGCTGTACCCCCTTTAACTAACTCTCGTGTATTTCTCTTGGTATCTTGTTTGTGTTTTGATTTGGGGAGCACGAGGCTGAACTTCTATTCATCTCTTAGGCAACCAGCTATCACCAGGTTCGGTAGGTCTGTCACTTCTACCCGGAGCTCTTCCCACTCTTTTGCCACAGAGACGGGTTGGCCCTTAATAGGCTGTCTCGGGGTAGCTCACCTGGTTTCGGGGTTTCAAACTAAAGGTCTCTTTGCTTGGGTGTACTGGCTAAATCATGATGCAAAAGGTACAAGATTTAATCTTTGCTTTTTTGTGCTTATATGGGTTGTTTCATTTCTCTTTCAGCTTTCCCTTGCGGTACTATTTCTATTGCTTTGGTGGGACCTTTTCTGTCTCCCATACTCAGGTAAAAGAATGGTTTAGTTTTTGGTGTTAGGTTTGTTGCTTATTTATATTGTTCAGTTATTGGGTTGATTAAGCTAGCTGTTTGGCTCAGGGCGATCCGATTTGCATGGGTGTCTTCTCGGTGTAAGTGAGGTGCTTAACTGACTCAGCCACGTCCTGGGTTTGATCCAAGTGCACCTTCCGGTACACTTACCATGTTACGACTTGCCTCCCCTTGTTGGTATTATTATATTAGGTATTCTTGGTGTGTTTTGACGGGGAGGGTGACGGGCGGTGTGTACGCGTCTCAGAGCCGGGTTCAAAAGGACGCTCTGTTTCCTTTTTACTACTAAATCCTCCTTCAAGCACTGTTTTCATGGTGCGCGTTCGTAATATTCTGCAATAGAAAATGTAGCCCATTTCTTCCCACTTCGTGCGCTACACCTCGACCTGACGTTCTGGGCTGTGCCCATTTTGCTTACTTTTATTCCTTCACAGGGTAAGCTGACGACGGCGGTATATAGGCTGGGATGGCTAGAAGTGGTGAGGTTAAACGAGGGTTATCGGTTCTAGAACAGGCTCCTCTAGGGGGGTCTGAGACACCGTCAGGTCCTTTGGGTTTTAAGCTGTTGCTCGTAGTACCCTGGCGGACATCTATTGTAGGTGGATGTCTTGGTTTATGGCTGAGCATAGTGGGGTATCTAATCCCAGTTTGTTTCTCAGCTTTCGTGGAGTCAGGTGGGTTATTAAAGCTACTTTCGTTTATAGGGCCTCGGACACCCAGAAGCGTATGACGGCCAAGGGGCCATTTGGCTTTAAAAAATTGTCTATCCTTAACCACCCTTTACGCCGTTATAATATCAACTAGGGCCTCTCGTCTAACCGCGGTGGCTGGCACGAGTTTTACCGGCCCTGTTAACACTAACTAAGTCAAGTTTTCACTTATGGCTTAATGTTTATCACTGCTGAATTCCCTTGGGGGTGTGGCTTGGCTAGGCGTCTTGGGCTGATGTTTGTGCCTGATGCCCGCTCCTCCTCCCCGGGTGGGGGATTGAGGGCATATTCACTGGGCTGCGGAGACTTGCATGTGTAATTTGTGTTACAGCTGATAGTAAGGTCGGGACCATGCCTTTGTGCATGCGGAGTTTTTTAGGACCCATCTTGGCATCTTCAGTGCCATGCTTTATATTAAGCTACGCTAGC